CTCCGAAGAATCTTATTATTAGAAAGAGTGATACATAAGAAAAATAAAAAAATAAATAAGAAGATATTCGACCCCCACCTATATATTTAATCCCTTCTCCTATAAAAAAGCTGGCAACACCAACTGCATTTGTTATTCCATCAATTATATATTTATCAAAAAACTCAGTTAATTCAGTTAGCCTTCTTATACTAAAGATGAAAACTCGAGTATAAAAAAGATCTATATAACCACGATTATATGACCAATTATATATCCAATTTTTTATTTTGTTTAAGAAAATTCTTTTAGAAAATTTTGTTACAAAAAAATTAATAAAATACAAAATTTTAAAGAAAGAATAAGCAGATCCATAGAAAATATAAGCTATGATTAATCCAAAAAGTGCAATACTTAGTGAAAAAATTGCATTTTGTAAAAATTCCTCATTATTTAAAGAATGATCCAAATTATGATAAAAAACATCTGTTAATGGAGTTAACCATTTTGATAATATATCCTCTTGAGAAAAAGGTATTCCTAGTAATCCAACAAACAAAGTAAATAACACTAATATCGAAAGAGGAAATAACATAAGATTATCCGATTCATAAGGACATATCAAAGTATCTTTTTTTCTAACGTAAATATTAAAGTAGAGTATTCTATCTAATCCATTATGAATTTTAAATAATTTTTGTGAAAAAAACGAAATTCTATTATTTATTGGTGATAAAAAAAAAGATTTATGAAAATCATTCGATTTTTTTGTCCCCCATAAAGAGATTGATGAAAAATAGTTTTTTTTCCTACTACTATAATCTTGAAAATTAACACGCAAGTAACCATCAAAAGTAAGTAAATATACCCTAAACATATAAAAACCCGTTAATCCTGCGGTGAAACAAGCTAGTATTGCAAAAGATGATGAATACAACCAACTATCATTAAGTATTTCGTCTTTAGACCAAAAACAAGCAAAGGGTGGAATGCCACAAAGGGAAAATGTACCAACTAAGAATGCAATTCTTGTAATTGGAACATATTTTTGTAAACCACCCATAAGAAAAAGATTTTGACTTTTTTCTGGTGAATAGCCAACAACAGGTTCCATTGAATGAATAATAGATCCAGATCCCAAAAACAATAAAGCTTTTGAATAAGCATGAGTAATTAAATGAAATAAAGCAGCTCTATAAGAGCCTATACCTAGAGCTAGTATAATATAACCCAATTGAGACATTGTGGAATAGGCTAAACTTCTTTTAATGTCTCTTTGAGCAAGAGCCAAAGTAGCTCCTAATAGTAGTGTTAATACCCCTATAAAACAAATAATATTCATTATATAAGGTATAGACATAAAAAGAGGAGTAAGTCGAGCTACCAGAAAAATTCCTGCCGCTACCATAGTAGCAGCGTGTATAAGGGCTGAAATAGGAGTGGGACCCTCCATAGCATCTGGTAACCATACATGAAGGGGAAATTGTGCAGATTTAGCAACCGCACCTAAGAATAATAAAGAAGCACACAAAGTAGTAAATAAAGGATTGACTCCATTAGTTTGTATTAAATTATCAGTTATCTTAAATAAATAGCGAAATTCTACATTACCTGTTATCCAATAAAATCCTATTATTCCTAATAATAAACCAAAATCTCCTATACGATTAGTTACAAAAGCCTTTTGACAAGCACTTGCTGCAATTGGTCGTGTAAACCAAAAACCTATTAATAAATAGGAACTCATTCCAACTAGTTCCCAAAAAATATAAATTTGTATTAAATTGGAACTAGTGACTAATCCCAACATAGAGCTATTGAAAAAGCTGAGATAAGCAAAAAATCGCAAATATCCTTGATCATGATACATATAATTGTCACTATAAATAAGAACGAGGATTCCAACAGTAGTAATTAAGATTGAAAGAATGGAAGTAAGCGGATCAATCAAATAACCAAACTCTAATGAAAAATCATTATGAATTAGCCACGACCATAAATATTGATAAATAAAACTTCGATTTATTTGGTAAATAGAAATACTTGCCGAGAATACCATAGCTATACTTAATAATAAGGCACTATTAAAAGCCCATATGCGACGAAGACTTTTTGTTACTTTTGGAAAAATTAAAAGTCCTAATCCTATGAAAATAGTAACTGGAAGTGGAAGAAAGGGTATTATCCATGCGTATTGGTATGTATGTTCCATAAAGATATATATATATGTTTTATAAAAAGAAATGTTTCATAAAAATTGAAATTCAAATAGATATTTTTATATTATACTTTATATTTACACTCATTCTTCACTCACTCATGATTATGGAATCATCTTTTATTTTAGTATAATAAAAAAATAAAATAATGTGAAATGAAATATAATTGCTCATTTGAATCCTTTTATTTAGAATGGGTTTTATAGCAATGTTAGGATACTCCAAACTATGTAATAAAATAAAACTTTTTTGTTTACGTCCCAATTACATGAAATAAAGTCTAAATAGTAAAAATGACTAAAAAAATGAATGATGCTTAACAAGAAAGAAGAATTTAAACAATTTAAAAAGAAAGAAAATGTGTTTCACATACAACGAGAAAAAATTATCATTTGTAAAATGGCCGTTCCAAAAAAACGTTGTTCTAGATCAAAGAAGCGTATTCGCAAAAATCTTTGGAAAAAAGAAGGTTATTTCGCTGCAGTAAAGGCTTTTTCTTTAGCAAAATCCATTTCTACTGGATATTCAAAAAGCTTTTTTGTACAACAAAAAAACAAATAAAGAAATTGTGAAAGAAAATTATATTTCTATAAGGTTTTGATGAAAATCAATAAATGATATAAGTTTTTTATTAAACACTACTAGTTTAGTAAAATAATTATACAATAGAATAGAAAAACCTTTTTCTATTCTATTGTATAATAAAGAATTGTATAAAGTAAAATAGAATTTGTGATTCATATTTTTTTCTATGTCGATCAAAATAAATTCAAATGAATAGAAAACAGAAAGAATTTACTTTTTAAGGAAAAAGGCTTTTTTTAATTAACTATTCTAGAAATTGTAATTTTAATTTTATTATATATATAGAATAGAAAAAAGCCTTTGAGAGTTACAATAGGAAATAATTATATATACAGAATCTTGACGATTTATGATAAATTAATTATTCTTAGTTCAAGAAAGCCGCTATGGTGAAATTGGTAAACACGCTGCTCTTAGGAAGCAGTGCTAAAGCATCTCGGTTCGAGTCCGAGTAGCGGCATATAATCTAAATATAATTTTAAATAGAATAATATATCAAATCAAAATATATACAATATTGTAACTCTCAAAGAACTGGAATTTCCTTTTTATGATATCTTCCACTTTAGAACATATATTAACTCATATCTCTTTTTCAACTATTGCAATTGTTATTCTGATTCAATCGATGACCTTATTTGAAATTGAGATATTACATAATTCATCAGAAAGGGGCATGATATCCCTTTTTTTATCCATATTTGGATTATTGTTTTTTCGTTGGATTTATTTAGAACATTTACCATTAAGCAATCTGTATGAGTCATTAATGTTTCTTTCATTTAGTTTGGCTATTATTTATCTAATTCAAAAAATACAAAAACAAAATAGTAAAACCTATTTAAGTACAATAATTGCCCCAAGTATTATTTGTATTCAAAGCTTTTCTACATCAAGTCTTTTCAAAGGAATGCACCAATCCACAATTTTAGTACCTGCTCTCCAATCTCACTGGTTAATGATGCATGTAAGTATGATGTTATTAAGTTATGCAACTCTTTTATGTGGATCCTTATTATCAGTTGCCTTTCTAGTCATTCAATTTAGAACAAAACTTCAGATTTCTTCTGAAGTTTTTAAAAAGATTTCCGTTTCTTCACTCTTAAATTATCACAAATATCAAATAACTGAGCGTTTAGATTATTGGAGTTATCGTTTCATTAGTCTTGGGTTCATTTTTTTAACTATAGGTATTCTGTGTGGAGCAGTATGGGCTAATGAGGCATGGGGGTCCTATTGGAATTGGGATCCAAAAGAAACTTGGGCTTTTATTACTTGGGCTACATTTGCAATTTATTTACATACTAGAAAAAATAAAAATTGGAAAGGTATCAATTCAGCACTTGTTGCATTTATAGGATTTCTTACAATTTGGATATGCTATTTTGGTATCAATTTATTAGAAATAGGTCTACATAGCTATGGGTCATTTACGTTACTACAAAATTGACTCACTCGATGGAAATACATAAAATAATGACATATATTTCTATTTACTAAGAGTTTTGTTACCATTTTTGAGAACCATTTGACTGAATTATTGATTGATTCAAATGGTTCTCAAAAATATGAGATACCCCTAATTTTGATTTATATTGGATTTTCTTTATCTTTTCTTTTTTTTTTTTATTATGCAATACAGACAACTAGTTCAATTAAATAACAAAAAAGAGGAAAATTCGTTAATCAAACTCAAAAATTATACATGTAATTAATAGTAATAATTTATTAGTATGGCTTGTACCTTGTCAATCGATAGGGAAAGAACAAAATCCGGATACATACCGATTCCTATTATTGGTAAAAAAATACAAATCGAAATAAAGAGTTCTCGGGGTCCAGAGTCAAAAAATGTAGACTTTGACAAATTCAATAACTTGTATCCATAGAAAATTTGACGTAACATGGATAATAAATAAATGGGAGTTAATATCATTCCAATCGCCATTACAAAAGTAATTACTATTTTTGGTATTAAAAAATATTTTTGGCTAGTGATTAGTCCAAAAAAGACTACTAATTCTGCAAAAAAACCACTCATTCCTGGCAAAGCAAGAGAAGCCATTGCAAAGCTACTAAACATAGTAAATCTTTTTGGCGTATAAATAGATACTCCTCCCATTTGTTCGAGATAAACAAGATACATTCGATCACAACTCGTTCCGGCTAAGAAAAAAAGTGTAGCACCAATAAATCCATGAGAAAGCATTTGTAAAATCGCTCCATTAAGTCCCATATTGGTTATAGAACCAACTCCTACAATTATAAAACCCATATGAGATACAGATGAATAAGCTATTCTTTTTTTAAAATTGCCTTGACCAAGAGAAGTTGAAGCTGCATATATTATTTGTGCAGTACCTATTATTACCAACCAGGGAGAGAATATGTAATGAGCGTGAGGTAATAATTCCATGTTAATTCGAATTAATCCATATGCTCCCATTTTTAATAAGATTCCAGCTAAGAGCATACATGTACTGTAATGTGCTTCTCCATGAGTATCAGGTAACCATGTATGTAAAGGTATAATTGGTAATTTAACACCATAAGCAATTAGGAAACCGAAATAAAATAGTATTTCCAATCCTACGGGATAGGATTGATTACTTAATCTTTCAAAATCTAATGTTGGTTCATTGGACCCATATATACTCATACCAAAAACTCCCATTAAGAAAAAAAGGGAACCCCCCGCGGTATATAAAATAAATTTTGTAGCTGAATAAAGACGTTTTTTTCCTCCCCACATAGATAAAAGTAAGTAAACAGGAATTAATTCTAACTCCCACATGATGAAAAAAAGTAAAAGATCTCGAGAAGAAAATAACCCTATTTGACCACTGTACATTGCTAGCATCAAGAAATAAAATAATCGCGCATTTCGAGTCACTGGCCAAGCCGCTAGAGTAGCTAAAGTAGTGATAAATCCTGTCAATAAAACGGGTCCTATAGAAAGTCCATCAATTCCAAGTCTCCAGTGAAAATCAAAAATATCTATCCATTTTGAATCTTCCTTTAATTGTATTAATGGATCATCTAATTGGAAATGATAACAAAAAGCATAAGTCATTAGAAGAAGCTCTACTAAACATATGCATATTGCATACCATTTATACACCTTATTTCCTCTCTGTGGAAATACGAAAATTAGAGAACCTGCAAATATAGGAAAAACAACAAGTATTGTTAACCAAGGAAAATAACTCATGATAAGGTGATAAAGAAAGAAAAAATGCATTCTATTCTAATTCTGATCAGAAAAGCCCGTGCTCGATAAATATATTTATCGAGCACGGGCTTTTTTATTTAATTATTTAATTAAAGCTTTTTTATTTTTACTAGATTAATAAGATAGAGCCATACTTCGAGTTGTTTCCGATCCTAAATAAACACGAACACTCAAAAAATCCGTCGGGCAAGCGGATTCACATCTTTTACAACCAACACAGTCCTCTGTTCTTGGTGCAGAAGCAATTTGTTTGGCTTTACACCCGTCCCAAGGTATCATTTCTAATACATCTGTGGGACAAGCTCGTACACACTGAGTACATCCTATACAGGTGTCGTAAATTTTGACTGAATGTGACATGGTATTTATAAAATTGGATTTTTAACATAAAAATCTTCGATCTGGTAAATTTGACAAATACAAATGGAAAATAAATTACAAAAATGATAGAAAAATCGTTATTATAATGATATGATAATATATTCATCTTTGTAACTTACCAGATGAAGCAGTGGTTAACGCTAATTTGAACAATCAATATTGATATATTTTGATAACTTTTTGCGATAAAAAGTTGGAAAATGTTAATAGAATTATATAATTATTACATCTCAATGAAAATGATCAAAGAATTGGATGGACCAATTTAAATATTGAATTGAATATAAATATAAAAAAATTCATTATTAAGAAAAAAATACTCAATCAAGGTTATTTTTAAAATTCTCTATTCTAATATCTAATAAATCTAATAAATAATCCATAAGAAGTGAACCATAAATTAATTAATAATATGTTATTATTATAGCTATAGGAAAGCAAATATAACAATTATAGCAATAGAAATTCGTTTAAAATAGAGTAGATAGTCCAATTTAGTAAAATATTATTAATTATTATTATGAATTTCTATCTGAATCTATTTTGAGTAAAAATGATATAATGATTATGATTAATTAATCAATAGATTAGATTGATTAATACGAGTGGATTTTCTATTACGATGAATTGAGGAAACAATAGCCAACCCAATAGCTGCTTCCGCAGCTGCAATGGCTATAACAAATATGGAAAAGATGTTACCTTTTAATTGACAATTATCAAATATATCAGAAAACGTTACGAGATTCATATTAATCGAATTTAGTATAAGCTCAAGACACATAATTGCTCTTACCATATTTCGACTTGTAATCAATCCATAGATACCTATAGAAAATAAATAGGCACTCAAAAAAAGTAAATATTCAAACATCATTAGCAAGCTCCTTATTAATTTCTATTTCTTAAAATATGAAAAAGCATTCAATCGATTAGAACAAATAAAAGTCATTATACAAAAGTATAAAATGGTTATTGCGAAAAATATGTATAATTTACACCTAAAATATTGAAAAAGGAATGAACAAAAGAATTAGTTATCTAATTCAAAATAGGAAATCTTCATCATTTTGTCCCAGTGTAAGTCTTCTTTATTGCCGAGCCATAGTAATTGCACCTATCAAAGAAATTAAAAGAATTATAGAAATTAGTTCAAACGGAAGAAAAAAATCTGTGGATAAATGAATTCCTATTTGTTGAATGCTATTTCTGAGATCCTGTTCTATAATTTGATTTGATCGTGTAGTCCAAATAATTCCGTACCAAGATGTATTTTGTATAGTAGTTATCAATGAAAAAAAAATAGTTGTACAAATAAACGAAGTTATTCCATTTCCAAGGGTAAAAAAATAAGAATTATTAGAATATTCCGAACCATTCATGAACATTATAGCAAATATAATTAAAATATTTATAGCTCCTACATATATAAGGAGTTGTGCAGCAGCTAGAAAGTAAGAATTTGATAAAATGTAAAATAAAGATATACAAATAAGAACCAATCCCAAAGAAAAAGCAGAGTAAATGGGATTGTTAAATAGTACTACTCCCAGACTTCCTAATAAAAGAACTGATCCCAGAAATAGTACAAAAAGATCATGTATTGGTCCAGGTAAATCCATTCTGTAAAAAAAGAAATCATTTTCACTATTTCGTGAACTTACTAATTAGTTGAGGAAAATTGCTATTTAGAATTGCATGAAATTGCAATATGGTAATTAATGTAAAAAAAATAAAAATAGGGGTTTGGGATGGATACTATTTTAAAAAGTTATTTAAACCTTAACTATTTTTTTATTATCTCAAAATAACAAGAAATATATTTGAAATTTATAAAAAATCCAATCAAGAATGCTTTTATTTCTAAAAAACAGAAAATTGTAAAATGACAAATGAAATAAATAGTAATTTACTTACTTATTAGTTATTCTTTGTTGTTATTCACTAAGAAAAATATTACTGAATATCTAATCCATTCTAGTAATCCATAGGAATTCTTTAATCAATGGATTTCTCTTTATATATTTGTATTGGAGTGGAATTTTTCACTGTTTCAATTGTATAATCCTCAACTACTGAAATTGGTAATCGACCTAAAGCAATTTGATTATAATTCAGTTCATGACGATCATAAGTAGAAAGTTCATATTCTTCTGTCATTGATAAACAATTTGTTGGACAATATTCAACACAGTTACCACAAAATATACAAATTCCAAAATCAATACTATAATTAAGCAATTTTTTCTTTTTAATATCTCTTTCCAATTGCCAATCTACAACGGGTAGGTTTATTGGGCATACACGGACACATACTTCACAAGCAATACATTTATCAAATTCAAAGTGAATTCGGCCCCTAAAACGTTCTGTTGTGATTGATTTTTCATAAGGATATTGAATAGTTATAGGTAAACGATTTGTGTGAGATAAAGTAATTATCAAACTTTGACCAATGTACCTTACAGTTCGTATTGTTTGTTTGCCATAATTAATAAATCCAGTTACCATAGAAAACATGTCAAAAAGATATATCAATAATTGGATGTTTCTTTCTCTTATTTTTTGAAAAAATGAAACCAATTTTTTTATTTATCAAAATAGTTATAGTGAAACAAGTTGGAAAGCAGTTGTTAATAATAAATTACCCAGAGAAATAGGTAAAAGAAATTTCCATCCAAGATTTAACAATTGATCCATTCTCATCCTGGGCAAAGTCCATCTTGTTGTGATAGAAATAAAGAGAAACAAAAAAGATTTAGCTAACGTAATAACGATACTAATTGTTATTCCGATAACTTCTCCCATTTTATTTTTTCCAAAAATATCATAATTAGGAATCAACATGTACAGAAGAGGGAAATTCCATCCAGCTAAGTATAGAATTGTTACAAACAATGAAGAAACTGATAAGTTTAAATAAGAAGCAAGATAAAATATAGCATATTTTATACCTGAATATTCGGTTTGATAACCTGCAACTAATTCTTCCTCTGCTTCTGGTAAATCAAAAGGCAATCGTTCACATTCAGCTAAAGAAGAAATTATAAAAATAATAAACCCTATAGGCTGACGCCATAGATTCCATCCCCAAAAACCATATTTTGACTGTGCTTCAATTATATCAACTGTACTTGAACTGTTAGATAATCATAGTCGATGATCAAATGAATTTGCTCATCGCTATTTCAAAACCGTACATGAGATTTTCATCTCATACGGCTTCTCTATGGTCAAAACAACTCATATAAACGCTTTTTCCTATTCTAAGCATCTTTGTTCAAAGATAGAATAAATATCAACGTTACAAGGGCGACCAATGCAATTCTGTCCGTTATAGAAAACGATACTTCCGAATGGATCTCATACTTTATAATAAAAATGTATATTTGTAGTAATAACTTAATTTTTCAATAAAATACTTTTTATCTTTTTATAATAATTAATTAATAAAGAATTGTTTCATTATCATTACTAAGAATTATTATAACATTATGTCTAGGAATCGGAATAAAAATAGTCAAAACATATGCATTTTTATTTATTCTTCATTTTATTTCTTTTTTTCCTGTTTCTCTTTCTTAAAGAATACCTTAAAAAATAAAGAATTAATTCGTTCTTGATAGTTATTTATTCAATAAGTGAGCAGAAATATACTCTAGATTGGAATCGTAGGGAAGTACTTCTTGATAATTTCTACTAATTTCAAGTCCTTATTATGATTCTTTTTGTACAAAAAAATATTTGATATCTTACATTATCTTCATTACGAATCTTTTATGTACTTTTGTTTTTCTAACCACTCACTGACTTTTTTTGATTTATCCCCCATAATATAAAAGAGATTTTAGTAGACAATTTATACAATTGAGATTTTGTTGGTACCCGCTTCAAGATATTATTCAAAAAATCTTGGGATAAAAAGTTTACACAAATTTCATTCTTGTACAGAGGGAAGGAGCATTTTTTTAACTACAAATGAATAGGTCGTTCTTTTTTTCACTCATATAACTATCCAGTTTAAGTAAAGATAAAGAACTTCAATAAATCTTGAATCCATAAATCTCTATTCAATACATTGAATGTATTATTTATAAAAAAAGAAAAAGAATAGTTACTATTCTAACGAATCACACGTAGAGATATTGATAAAACACATAACGTTAATGGTATTTCATAACTAATGGATTGAGCAGCAGCTCGTAAACCACCTAAAAAAGAATATTTATTATTTGATCCATACCCTGACATAAGAAGACCAAGAGGAGCAATACTCAAAAAAGCAATCCATAAAAAAACACCTATACTGAAATCCGCTAAAATAAAACGATACCCAAAAGGAATTACTAAATAACTTAATAGAATAGATATAATTGCTATAGATGGTCCAACACTAAATAAACGAATATCACTTCGAGATGGTAAAATATCTTCTTTTAAAAGTAACTTAGTCCCATCTGCTATAGCTTGAAGAATACCCAAAGGACCCGCATATTCAGGTCCAATACGCTGTTGTATAGCTGCCGATATCTCTCTCTCTAACCAAACAATAACTAATACCTCTATAGTGATTGCCAATATCAGGGTAAGAATAGGTAAAATCCATATTAGTCCATAGACTTCTTTTAAAAATTCCAATTGGAAAAAAGAATGGATAGTTTGCATTTCTATTGTCTCAATTATCATTTCAACGATCGACTTCTCCCATAATAATATCTATACTACCTAATATTGTCATGATATCGGCCAATTTCATTTTTTTAACGAGTTCAGGAAGTATTTGCAAATTGATAAAGCCTGGGGAACGAATTTTCCATCTCCAGGGGAAAACGCTATTATCTCCTATCAAATAAATCCCTAATTCCCCTTTTGGAGCTTCTACTCTCACATAAAGTTCTTGTTTTGATAATTCAAAATTAGGTGAAGGTTTTTTACCGATAAATCTATACTCAAAATCATTCCATTCAAAAAGGTTCGTGTTAATTTTATCAAAGCGCCGGATTTCTAAATTTTCATAAGGTCCGCCAGGAATTCCTTCGAGAGCTTGTTGAATCATTTTTATGGATTCTCGCATTTCTCCAATTCGTATTAAATAACGGGCTAATGAATCTCCTTCTTTTTGCCATTGAACTTCCCAATCGAATTCATTGTAACATTCATAAGTATCTATTTTACGAAGATCCCATGGTATTCCAGAAGCGCGTAACATAGGTCCTGATAAACCCCAATTTAATGCTTCTTCCTCACTGATAATACCTATTCCTTCAACTCGTTCTAAAAAAATAGGATTATGCGTAATAAGTTTTTGATATTCCACAATTCCTCGTCGAAAATAATTACAAAAATCTAAACATTTATCTAACCATCCATAAGGTAAATCCGAAGCTACGCCTCCGATGCGAAAATAATTATGCATCATTCGCATACCTGTAGCAGCTTCAAATAAATCATATATCAATTCTCGTTCTCGAAAAATGTAGAAAAAGGGAGTCTGTGCACCGATATCCGCCATAAAAGGTCCAAGCCATAACAAATGAGAAGCAATGCGACTCAATTCCAACATTATTATCCTGATATAGCTAGCTCTTTGAGGTACTTGAACATTTTCTAACTGTTCTGGTGCATTTACTGTTATTGCTTCGGTGAACATAGTAGCTAAATAATCCCATCGTGTTACATAAGGGAGATATTGTATAATTGTTCGATTTTCCGCTATCTTTTCCATTCCCCTGTGTAAATAGCCCAAGATGGGTTCGCAATTAATCACATTTTCCCCGTCGAGAGTAATGATCAGTCGAAGAACGCCATGCATTGAGGGGTGGTGAGGACCCATATTCACGATCATTAACTCGTTTCTTGTACTAGGTAAAATCATATATTTTATTCCTTAATTTATTATTTCATGAATTGATTCAAGAAACTTATTATAAAATGAAAATAATTTCATGCTAAAAAATAAATAATGAAATTAACGTGTTTTTAATTCCCGAATACCTAATTGATTAATTACTTTTTTATAACGTACTTGATTTTTTTTTGATAAATAACCTAGCAATCGTTGTCGTTTTCCCAAGATTTTTCGTAAACCTCTTTGTGATAGAAAATCTTTTTTGTGTAATTTTAAATGTGAAGTTATTTTTCTTATCTTATTGGTGAAACTCAATACTTGGAATTCAATAGAGTTTATTTTTACTTCTTTTTCTTCTTGTGAAATGATGGAACTAAATATACTTTTGATCATAAATGAAATAAAATAATTTTTATACTCTCCTTGGTTTTTTCTTGTTTCAATTACTAAAAAATAGCTGAGGTCATTTATTTTTTGTATTACAATTTGTTGAAGTGATTAATTATTTAATTTAATTTGGAATATTTTCAATAGAAACTTTTTTAGTTATTCAAATTATTCCTATAAGTTATTCATATATTACTTTCTTCCTCTATCCAAATCAAATTTTGTATTTGATTTGGATAGGAAGTATAATCTTTTTTGTTAGTAAGGAAACAATTCGCATCTATTTACATAGAAAGTGAATTAAATAGAAATAGACTTTGAAATGGGTATCCTTTATGGAAATGAAACAAAGTATACACGTACACTACATCTTTTTTTTAAAGAATGGTTCTTCATTACAGAAATTGGTTAATATATACTAAATTATAAATTGCGTAATTCTATAATTGTGGATACATATGTATTTTTAACATACTAAAATGAATACCCTTTTGCGTATCAAACCAATAGCGATTCATACAAGCTAAATCTTCTAATCTATAATTAGGCCAAAGAAACAATCTACATTTCATCAATGTATTTTTCTCGATATTTATATTCAGATTCCCATTTTCATTTGAAAAATGGAAACAAAGTTGTTTTTTAGAGTTTCTTATGTTCTTTTCATTTAAAAAGTCTATATCATTCAAAGTATAGAAATCCAAACAATTTAATATTCTCCATTCTCTACGACGTTGGTAAGATAGCATATTTTCATAAAAGATAAAATGGTAATCCCTTTTGTCTTCATTTATGAGCATATTATTAGGTAGTAGAATTCTTTTCTCCAGGGTTTCCTTATTGAGATGGTATTTTTTTATGTTTTTTAGATTTTCCTTTTTGTGGGACTGGTTTTTATTAGTCAATGAAATAGTTAGAATTTGATATACAAGAAATTGTTTATCTCTTATTTGAGATAAAAAAATAGGCTCAATAATGAATATTCCTTTTTCGATTAATTCAGTAAGATCAAACTTATTCTGAATCAACATTACATCAAAATCTATCTCCCCTCTGTGAATTGAAGATACAACAACTTCTTTTGGATTTGGAAGTTTAAGTAAAAGACAATATATTTGGATATTATCCATCATTCTTTGGGTAAATGAGTTATTATTCCATCTTAACTGAAAAAGAAAGTCTTTTTGAAATAAAAAATCCAACTCTGTTTCTTTTTTTTTATTCCATTGTTTTATCTTTTTATTTTTAATTTTTTGAATGTCTTTGATTCTATCATCTTTTTCCATATCTTTTTTTTTTATTTCTTTTTCTGAAAGTGACATATTTAGCAAGTTTTTTTGATTGTCATTTTCTAATTGAACATGTATTTTTTCATTAGCTGATATATTTTTTTTATCAAAAAGAAGTGATTGCTTTGGTAAAAGCCACGGTTTCCTTTGATATGCATCAAAAGGTGGTATAATTTCTGTAAAAAACAAAGATGAAATAGTTGATACATTATCATGTATTTTCTCTTGATTCAATCCCATCCAATTAAAAAAATCATTATTTCCATGAAATGAGTTTCTATTTTGAAAAGTCACAGTCAAAAAATAAATCATTTTATAATCAACTAATTTTCTATCAAAATGATTTTTATAGGTATCACTAAGACCTTTTTCTTTTTTATCATTAGCTCTATTTAGTGACTCATAAAAACTTTTTTTTGATTTTTGCATATTACATAGAGTTAGATTTCTTTTTAATTTTGAGTCATAAATAGTAAAGTTATTTTTAGTTGCACAACTCCAATTTATATATTGATATGATAAAAGATGATAATTGTAACTTTTTTTTAATTTATCTTTTTGATTTGGTAATGAATTTGTTGCATAGTCATTTCTTTTTATGGAAGAAGTTAATGAGTTCTTTTTTTTTTTATATAAATCCAATGAAATGGAATATCTATTTTTTATTGTATAATCTTTACTCTTATTCTTTTTTCTTTTTTTTTTCCATTTTTTATTAAGTAAGTTGTATGGATAATGGGCTTTGAACCAGTCTTTCCATTCTATTATTTTATACTTAATCCTTTTATTATGGTTGAAATCATCATCAAGTATTGCTTGCGGAATAAAAAACTCTTTGATTTGATCTTTCAGAAATTTGTAAATTTCTTGATCTGAAATTAGAGATATAAAATGAGAATTAGTAAGTAATTGAGTTTGTAATAATTTGTAAAGCACATATGCTTGGGACAAATAGGATAATTCAAAAAAAATGTTATTATTACTAATATAGGTGTTATCCAATTCCCTTCTTTTAGTAGGAACAATTGGGTTTGTTTTTTTATTTTTGTTATATCTTTTTTCTTGGTTGGTCACGGGACGGATTTTATTACTCAATTTTTGTATTGATTTTAAAAAAGTTGGTAAATTTGTATAATCAAAATAGATTGCAAGTAAAAGAATATTTCTATAGCTTTTATAAATAAAGGATTTTATAAAGTAATTTAATTTACGTATTAATCTTATATATATATATTTTATTATTATTTTCCACATTTTTTTATTGGATTTTAATTTATCTTTATTATATATATATTTAGTTAGTTTTTCTTTATCTTTTTGAATTTGTTTTATTTTATTTTGCATTATTCTTGTTCGAGCAAAAACATCTTTATTATTATTTTCTATTAAGGACAGTTTAGTTATGGGTTGGGATACAATAATGGGTTCATTACTCACTTTCTGATCGGTCTTTAACTCTTTTATTTTTTTATTATTAGTTAGTTCATATATTTTTATTTTGACCAATTCAAATAATGAAAAGGGGTTTAATTTATCAAATTCTTTCATTATTTTTTTGATAATGATAGCTTTTTTAGTTATACATTTTGATTTGGTTTGTTCTTTTAAAAACAAGACAATATTTTTTCTTATTTTTCGAATGATTTTTTTGAGTTCTTTTTTAAAAAAGGAAGACTGTTTTCGAGGACTTCCAAAAGGAACTTCGGTTTCCATTCCAGAAACTGTTAAAAAAAAACAATCATTTTTGTCTTTAATCTTCTCTTTAAGTAGAATCTCTTTTTTCGCTTTTCGCCATATAATAAGTCGGAAAGGAAATATAATCTTTATTTGCATACCTTCTTCTAACCAATTTATTGGGAATTCGTTTTCTGATAATTGAAGACCCGTAGAGGTGCATTTAATATGCATTTCTCGATTCCAATCTTTCCAATCTTCTGCCCATTCAGGAGTTTGTAATAATAGGATGAGGCCAATATTTTTAACTATAATTAAAGATACAAATACAATATATTTCCTAATAAAGGATTGAGCTAGTAACAATAAACTTCTTGTTGTTTGGGCAGATGGAATATTATCCCAAGCTTCTGCTATTTCTAGAGATTCTTCTATCTTTTTGGTTTTTTCTTCTTCAAGGTATAACTTTTTGTATTCTTCATCTTTTTTCAAAACATTTCTAAAGAGTAAATTCTTCATTTCAGAAGTATAGAAAAAAAAGGTTTTCTCTATTCGATCAAAGAAAAGTGGAGAATGTACATTGGCTTGAAGAAGTTTCAACGTAATCATTTTACGTCTTTGAGCACGCATAGCTCCTCTGATTAGATCATGATTAAAATCGGATTGTGGTAAGTAATCTAGTAATATTATTACTCCTTCTTGCTCATTCGTTTTAGTGGTATTTATAGTCTCATTGTAATCGTCATCAAGATCAGTATAAATGATTAGGTATTTACTATTTCTTGATAGAATTCCATCATTTATGCTAGATTCTTCTCCAAAAAATTCTTCTTGTCTGTCACCATTGCTCAATTTGTACAACCATTTAGGAATCTTTTTACTAATTTCTTCTATTTCAATAAAATCACTTGTAACTCCATCGAATTCCCATTTTTCTTGGTTTTTAAATAGTAAATCCACTTTTGTTTGTCTAGTGAATAAGTCCTTGTTTCTTAAAATAAAAATGGATATGGGTTCAAAGAAAAATTCATTAATTGAGTACAACGAATTACCAATACAATTGAAAAATAATTCAGTATCAAACTCAAGGGAATCCCTTATATATTTATTTTTTCTTTTTTTAAGATTAAAATCATTCAAATTATTAATAAGTAGTTGATAAATTGTATTTATTAAATATTTTTCTTGAGTTAGGGTTTTATGTGAATTCATTGTTCCTCGATATGGTCCATTTAAAAAAGGATCACATGTTTTAGGCAAATATGTATTTTGATTATTATCATTACATAATCTGATCTTTTTATCAATTATATCTAAAAGAGGAAATCCTTTTTCCAGGGCTTTAATTCGAATTATTAATTCATTACTTAAATTGTATCTTCTTTTTTCATTTTCAGTATAAAACGAATAATAAGATTCTTCGGAGAATAATTTGTCTATATGGAGCTCGATCCTTTCTGAAAAAGTGGCTAAACTAGGTAGATATGTAAAAGACATTTTTGGTTTTCCATCACTTTTTGATGGATAAAAAAAATATTGTGACATTTCATTTCGTATAGCATTTTCAAATGGATCCTTTTTTATTTTTATATAGCGCAATGGGCGATTCCATCGTTGATAATCGAAAAGAAAAGTAATGAAAGGTTTTTCAAACCAGAAAAGAATCTTTTCCTTTTGTTCTTCTTTAACTAATTCCCCATTATATTGATACCCATTAAGATACGAATCTTCGTAAACTGGTCTATCTTTATAGCATGTCCCTTTTGTTTTTTCTTTTTCATTCACTCGGATTTCTTCCCTTTCTTCCGAACAAAAGGAAGGGTCTTCTTCGGTGGATTCCTCTTTTTCCTGTTGAGTCTCCTCCGTTTCGGAAATGTTTTCTACATCGCTTTCTTCCTCTTCCTCA